ATAATAGCCTATTTATATTCAATCGTCGAGATTGACCAAGTCAATTCAATCAAATAAGTTTTTTTAGTAAAGATTCAAATTGATAAAAAAATGAGTTCAAAAGTCAATTTGAAGGTTCATTAGTTTCATTTTTTACTTTTATTGTCATTATTTCTGGTTTATCTGATTTCATAAAGTTGAAAAAAAAAAAAAAAAAAAAAAATTATTAATGAGTTTTAAATATGTCTATTTTTGATTAATAGAAATTGACACATTTTTATAATATTGCAACAATTACGTTCTTTTATTGATTGGGCTGAAAATTGGAGATATATATAAAACTCATTCCATATAGTAAAGAAATTAAGAAGTCCAAAAGTGATCCAAAAATTTTTAACATGGAATGAATTAGTTTCAACACTTCATTAATTTGAACTAAAAATCTTATATCTGGCCTTCCAAAAAAATTTTCATTTTTGTAAAGGTAGATGGGGAAAATAAGACTCCCCACCACCAAAATTTGAGTGAAACTATACTAAAAAGAAATAAAAAACTTTGTATTTTTTCTCTTTCGTTTTTTTAGAGTTCAGAAAACAGAATAATTTTTTTATAAAATTAAGTGTCTATTTCATTTAGAATAGGGACTGCCAATTATTAATTTGATATTAACTTTGATATTAACAAATTAATGAGCCCTTTTTTTAGTCAAATCCATTCTGATTATTCCGATATTTTAGGACTTATTTGTTTGTCGTACAAAAAAACTTTTTGAATTCCCGGTAGAAAGAGATTTCCCTAATGACAAAGCTTTTAACGCCGCCGCATATCCCTTCCTTTTCCAAATATTTTTACGAATACGCTTTTTTGCTATCGAAGTACGTTTTTTTGGAACTGCCATTTAAAAGTTACTCATTGTTATAGTTGGATGTGAAAGACATCTATTGTTCAAAGAGATTTCAAAGATCCGCGAAAATTGGATCAAAAATGACTCGAAATAAAAATAACAATTTTTTGATTCCATACACTATTCGTAAAACCAAAAATGTTTGGTTTGGAACTTTTAGTTCTCGTTGTTTATCTCTCAAAGTCATATCTTTTGAATCTGCTAAATCAAACTTAATAAAATAAATAAAGAACCTAAAAGACATTTATTTTCCTCATTCTATACTTTATTTACATGTAATAAAATACCTCAAAGGATTGTAAACTTTTGCCTAATAAATGGAGTCTTTTTTAGTCAAACTTGATAAAAAATACACCTCATTTCAATTTTAAAATTTGAATTAGACTATTAATAAATCTGTTAAAGTATACGTGGTTTTATAAAAAAGATCTCAGTCGTTTTTTATCCTTTCTCGATAAAAAAAAAAGATCTTTTTAGATCTATAACTTCTAAACTTTATTAATAAACTGTTTTGATTGAAATGGAAAACAATAAATCCCATAATGAATTAGTTAATGAGTTGAAATAAACTGAAACTAACTAAAATAAAGAGTTTTTATTTCATTAGACCGATGCCCTTAATTAATCCTATAATTTATATCAGGATAAATTACTCTTTTTAGCCTAAATTTGGATCTTGCTATATTTTTATTTTCCTATTAGAAGTATTCGTTTTTATATGTCACTTAGTCATATCATTTGACCAATTGTAACTTCTTGTTTTGAATATTCGAACGATTTTGAAAAGACTCAGAATAAATACTAATATAAAATTATTCAATAAGTTAGTGCATATCTTGATTTTTTATTGACTTTTTTCGAAAGAGGTAAGATCCGGTGAATCGGAAACAATTAATTAAGAATAAAAAACTTTTTTTATGGAACAGACATATCAATATGCGTGGATAATACCTTTTCTTCCACTTCCAGTTCCTATGTTAATAGGGTTGGGACTTATTCTTTTTCCGACGGCAACAAAAAGTCTTCGTCGTATGTGGGCTTTTCAGAGCGTTTTATTGTTAAGTATAGTCATGATTTTTTCTATGAATCTGTCTATTCAGCAAATAAATAGCAGTTCTGTCTATCAATATGTATGGTCTTGGATTATCAATAATGATTTTTCTTTAGAATTCGGATACTTGATCGATCCACTTACTTCTATTATGTCAATATTAATCACTACTGTTGGAATTATGGTTCTGATTTATAGTGATAATTATATGTCTCATGATCACGGATATTTGAGATTTTTTGCTTATATGAGTTTTTTCAGTACTTCCATGTTGGGATTAGTTACTAGTTCAAATTTGATACAAATTTATATTTTTTGGGAATTGGTTGGAATGTGTTCGTATCTATTAATAGGATTTTGGTTCACACGACCTGTTGCAGCAAAGGCTTGTCAAAAAGCATTTGTAACTAATCGTGTTGGTGATTTTGGTTTATTATTAGGCATTTTAGGGTTTTATTGGATAACGGGGAGTTTCGAATTTCGTGATTTATTCCAAATATTCAATAACTTGATTTCTAATAACGAGGTCAATTTTGTATTTGTTACTTTGTGCGCTTTTCTATTAT